TTAAAAAAAAAAAAGATTCGATACAAATAAAAATAAAAAAATTAAAAGAAAAAATCAAAATCAAACAGATTTTCCAATTATATTTTATAATTGATTTCTTTCGTGATTCAAAGAAAGTTTTTTGAATGAAGTTATACAACAGGATTCTGATTATTAATATTTTTTTTTGTTTTTTTTTTTCTCAAGAGTTGTCCAACGAATCTCTTGATTCCGAATCACAGGAGGGTAGGTTGATGTCATAGATGATGAATGGATTTCCTTCTATTTTTCTACCTATATCTATATTATATCGCGATATCACGCTATTTTTGTTAGTGCCGTCTATAATCTATAATGATAATGATTGATAAATGATTGAGATTGATAAGTTAAATTCAAAGTGTTCAATTGAACTTATTCTTTTTTTTTCAATTGGTATTTTGGCTTATCCTCATATCTTTCAAAAAATAGAATTTAGGGAAGTGCTTTACAAATATATGTATAAAAAAAAAATAGAGTTTATTTAGTTCCTTCATGCCTACTATAACTAGTTATTTCGGTTTTCTACTAGCGGCTTTAACTATAACCTCAGTTCTATTTATTGGTCTGAGCAAGATACGACTTATTTGAAATTTATTGAATGGACAATTCATAAAAATCATAAAAATAAAAAGAAAATGCAGTATTGCATCTATTCTTTAGTTTCTTACCATGTCAATTTTCAATTCTTGGTTATTGAGATTTGTGGGTAATATGGATTAATATTTAAGGATAGATATTACCTCTCTTTTCCCTTTTCAAACAAATTGAAATGATTGAAGTTTTTTTATTTGGAATTGTCTTAGGTCTAATTCCTATTACTTTGGCTGGATTATTTGTAACTGCATATTTACAATACAGACGTGGTGATCAGTTGGACTTTTGATTAATTAACACTTTGTTTTTTTGACCTCCTCTTTTCTTTAATCTGCGGGAGGTCAAATTCAGATTGTGATGTTCAAAAATTTTCATATAATTTTGATTTTCGACCTAACAAAATAAGAACAGACTCACGCCCTGTAGGATTTGAACCTACGACATTGGGTTTTGGAGACCCACGTTCTACCGAACTGAACTAAGAGCGCCTTCTTATGATTATCACAAAAAAAATAAGATGGTAAGGAAAAAGATTTTTTTTAACTCCAATACATCTTGAATGCCTATCCTATCATATGCAATATGATATAAATTAAAGATAAAGATTAGGTATGTCCAATTTGAATTGATCCCTCATTATTTGCTTCCTCGTTATTGCTCAACGGCGAAGTAATAGATAGGGATGACAGGATTTGAACCCGTGACATTTTGTACCCAAAACAAACGCGCTACCAAGCTGCGCTACATCCCTTTCAATTGGTCTACAATCTCATTGTATTGTAGAGAATCCCTGTCTTGTTTTCCACATACTTATTTCATTTTCTCCATTGCTATACACAATTGATATACACAACGAATTTTGCCATTTCTTCTTTTTTTTGGTCTCATATTATATAACATATAATAATAATAAACTTATATCCATATGAAAAAATATGAAAAAAAATATATATGAAACCCGCCTAAATTTGAATTTCGTGAATGTTCAGGCGTAAAAGGATGTTTTTTGTTTTTTTAAGAAAAGAAAAAGAAAATCTTATCTATCAAACTGTTGTACATTTCAATTTGAATTAGGGATTCTGTGTACAAAACAAATACAAGTGGCCTTTAATTAACTATGTATACATCTGATCATATATGTAATGTAATACCATCATCATGTATTACAATAAACATTACTTATTCCAATAGAGAAGGAGGATTTGAAATGCGAGATCTAAAAACATATCTATCCGTGGCGCCGGTACTAAGTACTCTATGGTTCGGATCTTTAGCAGGTCTATTAATAGAGATCAATCGTTTATTCCCGGATGCGTTAACATTCCCCTTTTTTTCATTCTAGTTATTAATACAGGGGAGGGTGAAGAAGATTAGAGATACAATTAAATATCTGTGACTACTACCCCCTCCTCTTTTTTTTTTCTAATTAGAAAAAGTTAGAATTCGAATAAGTTCTAAATTCTAAAAGAGAAAGAATAAAAATAGATTCAATCTCAGCGAAAAGTGGAACTCGGGCCCAGGCTTCAACTTCTCTTAATTTAATTGAAATTAAATTAAGAGAATGGAAGCGGAAATGCGGTTAGGACAACAGTATCATACAAGATACTTAAATGAAATACTGTATTTCAATTCTAATCTAAACTTCGAATCTAAATATAGTTTCAAAGCGTTGTATTATGTATTATTGGTTGCAACGAAATCTTTCATAATTTGATTGAAAGTTAGCAACTTCTTTTTTTCCTTTCTTTCTTTTTCGCTTCCGATCGGAAAATAGGAAAATAGAAGAGTTGAGTGAATAAAAAAACCAAAGGAGGCTCATGGCCAAGGGTAAAGATGTCCGAGTAAAGGTTCTTTTGGAATGTACCAGTTGTATTCGAAACAGTGTTAATAAAAAATCAACAGGCGTTTCCAGATATATTACTCAAAAGAACCGACACAATACGCCTAGTCGATTGGAATTGAAAAAATTCTGTCCCTATTGCTACAAACATACGATTCACGGGGAGATAAAGAAATAGAAAGAACCGATCACCTGTGTGTCGCCTTTATAAATATAAGGAAGATGAAAAATGACATCATATTTAATATTAACATAGAATATATTAATTCTATCTATATTGAATTTCTATATATATTGATATATTGAATTCTATAGAATTCAATATTTCAATTATATTTCTATATTAATTATATATATAAATAGATAAATTAAAATATAAATAGATAAATTAAATAAATTTTTGAAATAAATTTTCAATTAAAAAAATCCAATATTAAATATCAATAGTAAAATTAATTACTAATATTTAAATTAAACTAATACAATTTAAATTAATATAAATTGAATAGAAAAATATAAAAAAAGAAAAATCCTATTTCGTTCGATCGGATCAAAAAAGATAATGATTTAGAATTTAGAAATAAGATTTTCTAACTAAGGAATAAAAAAACCATGGATAAATCCAAGCGACTTTTTCTTAAGTCCAAGCAAGCTTTTCGTAGGCCTTTGCCCCCGATCCAATCGGGGGATCAAATTGATTATAGAAACATGAGTTTAATTAGTCGATTTATTAGTGAACAAGGAAAAATATTATCTAGACGAGTGAATAGATTGACTTTAAAACAACAACGATTAATTACTATTGCTATAAAACAAGCTCGTATTTTATCTTCGTTACCTTTTCTTAATAATGAAAAACAATTTGAAAAGGGCGAGTTGGTTCTTAAAACTACAGGTCTTCGAACCAAAAAAAAATAGATTGACTCCTCAATTGAATCAAAATTCCAATTCGAACTCAAACGTAGATTGATGTTTTGTTCGAAAAATCCGAAAATTCGGTAGTCTTATAAGACAAAAAACGAATTGGGGAAAAAGAAAAAATATTTTTTTATTGAATGTTTTTAATCAGTTTTATTACTTGATCATATTATGATACGATAGATAAAATCGTAGTAATTTCTATTCTACCTTCCATTTTCCCGGAAATTCCATATAAAACATTCTGATGGATTTCTTTCAATCTCCTTATTTTATGATGTCATTGGAAATCATATAAAGACAATTTCTATTTAATATAGCTATTTGTGCAAGTATTTTACGACTAAGACGCAACTCTTTCTTGTACAGATTGTTTATGAATCTGCTATAACTATAGAATACTTTTTTTTCGCGAATTACTGCATTTATCCGCGTGACCCACAAACGACGAAAATTTCTTTTTTTCCTATTTCTATCCCGATCGGCCGAAACCAAAGCTTTTCTTTTTTGTTGAATAATAGTTCGAGTAAGTCTTGAATGAGCCCCGCGAAAGCTTGATGCGAATAAACGAATTTTTGTTCTACGCCTCCGAGCTATATATCCTCGTTTAATTCTGGTCATTGAATAAACACAACTTTGATGAATAACTAATTGATTTGCTTTCTTTCAGTTATTCTTTTCTCCTTTTCTATAATAACAAAACGGATTCTTCCAATGTATAAAATAAGAATTCCAACGGCTTTTGCTACTCTAACCTTCCTAACCACGATTTTTTCTTTTTTTCTAGGTATTTCGCCTCGAAATAAGAAATTGTATTGATACTAGGTATCAACAAAAGGATAGTAAATAAAAAGAAGTACTAAATAGAAATGTATAAAGAATTTGTGGGTTCCATCGTTTCTATGGTTTTATTTCTTAAACGGTGAGGCCTTTTCTATACACCGGAGCCCCCTCCTTTATTTAATCATTTAATCAATGCTATTGTTAACTTGTATAGTTCATACTCTTAGGCTCTACCTCTGAATTATCCAGTAATAGGTCTTTCACAACAAGATCGATTTATACAGTAACGGTATTTAATTATGAAGATTAGCCGCTTAGCTGACCCTGTTAGTCCGTTCTTACAAGAGTAAGGGGCATAATTTTTCGGCTTTTTAATTGAAATAAAATTTCCCCCGCTAACGGATAACCGTTTGCTACTAATGGAGAATTCTTTCTCATTTGAATTGAAGATTGAGGTGTGATTGGAGTTGCACCAATGGAAACCATAAATTTGATACACAATAGAAGGATATGATAGATCTTTTTTTTAGATAGCGAAGGTTTTTAGATAGTGAAGGCGTTCTTCCATTCTATTCTATTCAGCCGTACGGATCACAGATAGTGGAAAATTTTTTCCTTTCTTTTGTTCCAGCTCATGGTCTGAACGAGTCGCACATACACCCTAGTACATGTTCCTCGACGCTGAGGACAGCCCCCAAGAGCGGGGGATTTGGTAACATTTCTGATTGGCTGTCTTGTGTTTCTTATAAGTTGTTTAATTGTTGGCATGTTGAATTGTATACATAATGGGCTGGTTTAGATCGACCCTAACCGGATGATTATGAATTCTTTCTATATTAATAGAATATTAAATCCCGGTAAAAAAATAAAATCTCAAATTTCGATTTGCGTGAAATTCCTGCTATTTTTTGTTATGCAACTGCTACAAGATCAACAATTCCATGAGCTTGGGCTTCTGTTGCTGACATAAAAACATCCCTTTCCATGTCTTCGGATACAACCCATAAGGGTTTGCCTGTTCTTTGTGCATAAACCCTTGTGAGGATTTCGCGCAGTTTCAGTAGTTCTTCCGCTTCCAGAACAAATTCGCCTATTTGTGCCTCATAAAAACCAGCAATAGGTTGATGTATCATTACCCTGATAATATAAAATAAAAATGGTTACTCTATCTCGCATGATAAGTCAACGAAAAAAGATAAAGAATAATAAGAAAAAAAAAATAGAATTGAACAACCGTACAGGCATTGTTTGCGCATTGCATACGGCTCCACAATAGAATTCACTTTGACTTTTCATCGACGAAAAATATAGAATTTCTCCGGCCTAGATCGGTAAATGATCCAATAACCACCCTTCCTTCCCTTGGGAGGAGTTAAAAAACAAAAATACTATGGTGGTCCCGTTGCTTTATTTCATCGGGTGATTTAGCAATCCCAAAGTTTTTTTTTTCAAATAAAAAATAATGAAAAAAAAAAAGAATATAATCTTCTTTTTTTTTTGTTTTTCGTACTCTTTCATAACATAAAGACTGGTATGATCTCTCGAGTGCGAAAACAAAAAAGTTTGTGACGCTGAAATAGACTTCCCGATAGATAAGATAAAATCGGAAAGAACTTTATATTTCATACTACTCTTTCGATACATAATCTAATGTTTAAAAGAAAAATAATAACAAAAAATTTCTTATATCGAATTCGAAATGCCATGCTATTATTACTTAATATTCATATTTCATATGGCGAAGGCATAGTTTTTCTTTTTCCTTGTAAATAAAAAAACCATTGGCGCCAAGCGTGAGGGAATGCTAGACGTTTGGTAATTTTTCCTCCAACCAGAATAAAAGATCCCATTGAAGCGGCTAATCCCATGCATACTGTCTGTACATCTGGTTGCACAAATTGCATAGTATCATAAATAGCGATTCCGGGTATTACCCATCCGCCGGGAGAGTTTATAAACAAATATAAATCTTTGGTTTCACTCTCTATACTGAGATATACCATAAGACCAATAAGTTGATTCGAGATCTCGCTATCAACATCTTGACCTAAAAAAAGTAATCTTTCTCGATAAAGTCGGTTGATTAGGATAAAATTCTATCCCGTAGGAACCGCACATGCGCCTTTTGATGCATACGGTTCAACAAAAATCGTGAAAAAAAAATCAATGTGTAGATTCCAACCTTCCCCTTTTTGATATTGAGTTGAATACTTTCTAACTTCTCTTTTAAGGAAGGGGCTTTTCTTCCATTTTTCAAGAAAGATGAGTTTTGACCCGTTTATCTATAAAGAAATTCATTAAACTTATCAAACTAACTTCTCATTGATGTATTCTTTCATCGAGATTCAAATCAAATCACGATGGCATTTTCTTGTTCCTGGATGGGCTTTTTCAATTCTTTTTTTTTTAGGTTTGCGCTCTACTCCGAGTAAAAATCTGCCCGATTCTCATTTGCACATATAGGGCAAATGCTCCCAATACCGCGTCTTTTTGTTACAACTTCTTTTTTTTGAATTCATTTGGCGCCTTTCGCCAAATAAAATATTTGACGCATGCATCATATTATTCGATTGAGTATGATTAGAAATTTGAAATTATTCCTATTTAGAAATCGAATATGATACAAATAGTAATCTTACCAATTGGGTTTTTCTAAACAGAGCCTGGATACTTGGTCCAAATAAGCCAACCATAAATTATTCTAATTGGTAATATTAATCTGGATACCCCAAAAGCATAGATCTAATTGTATTTCATTGTCATTGGACTTGACTTCACGCTCCAAATTGATGATGATTTAATCAATCTTTCTTGGGCGAAACCGAGGATATCCCGATCGGGGGAGAGAACGGGGAAATCCCATATGACCCAATATATCTGACAAGTCGCACTATACGTCAATCCAAATTGAATCGTCCTCCCCAGGGTTTCGAAAAGGTACTTTTGGAACACCAATAGGCATGAAATGAAAGAAAAAAGAAAAAGTACTCTATTTCACTTTGATGTGAAAGCGTAGAATTTATTGGTTTAATAATATTTGCCTTTATTTTATTATAAATTCGAATTCTACTTTATTTATGCGTAGATTCGATAAGTGGATAAAAAAAATCAATATCAATAAAAGAAGAAAAAATAAATAAAGTCAAATTCTTACGAACAGGTCTTTTGAATAATGAACAAATTTGTATGCACTCGTTCACATAAAATGGAGTCAACCCCCCATTGCGTATTGGTACTTATCAGATATAGAATAGATCCGCTTCTCTTTGTTCCTACAAACAGAATTTTTACATTATTACTAAAAGAAACGAATAGAAAAAAAAAGGAATCCTTTCTCTGAGATA